GCTAGTGTAGCTTAATGCAAAGCATGGCACTGAAAATGCTAAGATAAAACCTCAAAACTTTCACAAGCATAGCAGGTTTGGTCCTAGCCTCAGTGTTAATTATAACTAGACTTATACATGCAAGTTTCCGCATTCCGGTGAAAACGCCCTAATCATACTCTTATTTGATTAGATGTTGGTATCAGGCACATACATTGTCATAGCCCATGACGCCTCGCTTAGCCACACCCCCAAGGGACTTCAGCAGTAATAAACATTGAAACATAAGCGCAAGCTTGAATCAGTCACAGTTAAAAGAGTTGGTCAACCTCGTGCCAGCCACCGCGGTTATACGAGTGACTCACATTAACACCCCCCGGCGTAAAGGGTGATTAAAAACAATCTAACTCACACTAAAGTTAAGACCTCATCAAGCTGTCATACGCACCCATGAGTGGAAAATACATTAACGAAAGTGACTTTACTTAAATAGAACTTTTGACCTCACGACAGTTAAGGCCCAAACTAGGATTAGATACCCTACTATGCTTAACCCTAAACATCACTAATAAACCCTACTTTTTTACCCGCCCGAGTACTACAAGCGCTAGCTTCAAACCCAAAGGACTTGGCGGTGCCTCAGACCCCCCTAGAGGAGCCTGTTCTATAACCGATAATCCCCGTTAAACCTCACCACTTCTGGCTAAACACCGCCTATATACCGCCGTCGTCAGCTCACCCCATGAGGGAGTAACAGTAAGCAAAATGGAACCTACCTCCAATACGTCAGGTCGAGGTGTAGCGAATGAAGTGGAAAGAAATGGGCTACATTTTCTATTAAGAAAAAAACGAACAGTACAATGAAAAATTACTTAAAGGTGGATTTAGCAGTAAGAAGATCTTAGAATATTACTCTGAAACTGGCTCTGAGGCGCGCACACACCGCCCGTCACTCTCCTCAACACAAAAACTATTATTTATATAAACAGATTCAATCAACAAGAGGAGGCAAGTCGTAACATGGTAAGTGTACTGGAAAGTGCACTTGGAATAATCAAAATGTAGCTAAATTAGTAAAGCATCTCCCTTACACCGAGAAGATACCCGTGCAACTCGAGTCATCTTGAACCTTAAAGCTAGCCTAAACACCCAAAAACCATAGCAATATTAAACTCAACACCCTCCAAAACTTAACTTTAAAACATTTTCATGTTCCCAGTATAGGTGATAGAAAAGAAACTTAGAGCCATAGAAATAGTACCGCAAGGGAAAGCTGAAAAAGAAATGAAACAAACCATTTAAGTAGTAAAAAGCAAAGATTAGACCTTGTACCTTTTGCATCATGATTTAGCAAGAACAACTGGGCAAAAAGACTTTAAGTCCACCCTCCCGAAACTAGACGAGCTACTTCGGAGCAGCATATTAGAGCAAACCCGTCTCTGTGGCAAAAGAGTGGGAAGACTCCCAAGTAGAGGTGAAAAGCCTACCGAGCCTAGTGATAGCTGGTTGTCCAAGAAAAGAACTTAAATTCTGCATTAATTTAATCCAACCTACCAAACATACTACATTCACTAAGGTATATTGTAATAATTAATAGTTATTCAAAAAAGGTACAGCTTTTCTGAACTAAGAAACAACTTTCCAAGTTGGGTAATGATCATAATTTACTAAGGTGACACACCCCAGTGGGCCTAAAAGCAGCCACCTGTAAAGCAAGCGTCATAGCTCCAGCCCTCACCTAACCAATAATCCAGATAATATTATCAAAACCCTCTTCCCAATATTGGACAATTTTATCATTAGATAAAAGAACTTATGCTAAAATGAGTAATAAGAGGTTAAACCTCTCCTGACACCAGTGTCAATCAGAAAGAATTAAATCACTGATAATTAACCGATGCCAACCTGAGGCTAACATACAAAAAGAAAGTTAACAGGAAAACCCCATCAGTAACATCGTTAACCCAACACAGGAGTGTCCACAGGAAAGATTAAAAGAAAATAAAGGAACTCGGCAAACACAAACTCCGCCTGTTTACCAAAAACATCGCCTCTTGCCATATAAGTATAAGAGGTCCCGCCTGCCCTGTGATAATCTTTTTAACGGCCGCGGTATCTTGACCGTGCGAAGGTAGCGTAATCACTTGTCTTTTAATTGAAGACCCGTATGAAAGGCACCACGAGAGTTTATCTGTCTCTATTTTCTAATCAATGAAATTGATCTTCTCGTGCAGAAACGAGAATAATACCATAAGACGAGAAGACCCTATGGAGCTTTAAACACTTAAGTTAATTATTTAACCCCAAAAAATACCTCCACGGACATAACAATTTTATAAATAATTTAACCTAACTTGTTTTTGGTTGGGGCGACCAAGGGGAAAAACAGAACCCCCTTATCGATTGAGCACTAAATATGCTTAAAAATTAGAATAACAATTCTAATTAATAGAACATCTACCGAACAATGACCCAGGATATCACTAATCCTGATCAATGAACCAAGTTACCCTAGGGATAACAGCGCAATCCTTTCTTAGAGTTCCCATCGCCGAAAGGGTTTACGACCTCGATGTTGGATCAGGACATCCTAATGGTGCAGCCGCTATTAAGGGTTCGTTTGTTCAACGATTAACAGTCCTACGTGATCTGAGTTCAGACCGGAGAAATCCAGGTCAGTTTCTATCTATGATGTTATTTTTCCCAGTACGAAAGGACCGGAAAAATGAAGCCAATACTCTCGGCACGCTTCCTTCCCATCTATTGAAATTAACTAAAATAGATAAGGGAGGACTATAAGCGAGCCAGAGATAATGGTTTGTGTTAAAGTGGCAGAGCCTGGTAATTGCGAAAGACCTAAACTCTTTAATTCAGAGGTTCAATTCCTCTCCTTAACTATGTTAAACCTTATTCTCCTCTATATCATTAACCCTTTAACCTACATCATTCCAGTACTACTAGCCACAGCCTTTCTAACATTAGTTGAACGAAAAATCCTAGGCTATATACAACTCCGTAAGGGCCCCAATGTGGTGGGCCCCTACGGGCTCCTACAACCAATTGCTGATGGCCTAAAACTATTTATAAAAGAACCAGTACGACCATCATTCTCCTCACAATTCCTATTCTTAATCACTCCAACTATTGCATTAACCCTAGCATTATTAATGTGAATACCACTTCCCCTACCTCATTCAATCCTAAACTTAAACTTAGGCTTATTATTTATCCTCGCCATCTCAAGCCTAACCGTTTACACAATCCTCGGATCAGGTTGAGCTTCAAACTCCAAATACGCTCTCATGGGCGCATTACGGGCCGTAGCCCAAACCATCTCATATGAAGTAACCCTCGGCCTAATCCTCTTATCCATGATTATCTTCACAGGTGGTTTTACCCTACACACATTCAATCTCACCCAAGAAACAATCTGACTTATCATCCCAGGATGACCACTAGCTATAATATGATATATTTCAACACTAGCAGAAACAAACCGAGCTCCATTCGACCTTACCGAAGGCGAATCGGAGCTCGTTTCAGGCTTTAATATTGAATACGCCGGAGGCCCCTTCGCCTTATTCTTCTTAGCCGAATACTCCAACATTTTAATAATAAATACCCTCTCAGTCATCCTATTCCTAGGCACCTCCTATAACCCAACATCACCACAACTATCAACACTAAGTCTTATATTAAAAACAACAATACTAACCCTTCTATTCCTATGAATCCGCGCCTCCTACCCACGTTTCCGTTACGATCAACTAATACACCTAGTATGAAAAAATTTCCTTCCACTCACTCTAGCCTTAATCCTATGACACATTACACTCCCAATTACTATAGCAAGCCTCCCCCCCATAACCTAAACGGAAGCGTGCCTGAATCAAAGGGCCACTTTGATAGAGTGGATAATGAATGTTAAAATCATTCCTCTTCCTTAGAAAAACAGGATTTGAACCTATTCTTTAGAGATCAAAACTCTTAGTACTCCCAATTATACTACTTTCTAAGTAAAGTCAGCTAATCAAGCTTTTGGGCCCATACCCCAAACATGTTGGTTAAAATCCTTCCTCTACTAATGAATCCCCTAGTATTATCAATTCTAATCTCAAGCCTTGGACTAGGCACCACAATCACATTCATTGGATCACACTGACTTTTAATCTGAATGGGACTTGAAATTAATACAATGGCCATTATTCCATTAATAATTCAACAACAACACCCACGAGCAGTGGAAGCCACCACAAAATATTTCTTAACCCAAGCCACAGCCTCGGCACTCCTCCTATTCGCCGGAACAACAAATGCCTGAATAACAGGCCAATGGGACATCACTGAAATAATAAACCCAGTTTCTGCCACACTAATCACCATCGCACTAGCCCTAAAAATCGGACTGGCACCTATACACTTCTGATTACCAGAAGTCCTCCAAGGCTTAAACCTAATTACCGGACTCATCCTATCTACATGACAAAAACTTGCACCCTTCGCAATCCTATTCCAACTTAATCACCTATTAAACCCACACTTACTCACCCTATTTGGCATTCTATCTATTATCGTAGGCGGCTGAGGTGGCCTCAACCAAACACAGTTACGAAAAATCTTAGCATACTCATCAATCGCCCATTTAGGCTGAATAATTGTCATCCTCCATTATGCCCCCAACCTAACTCTCCTCAACCTAATCCTATACATTTTTATAACTACTTCCATATTCCTCTTATTCAATACATTTAATACTACTAAAATCAATTCCATCGCTTCATCAACAACAAAATCCCCCCTACTCACTATCATCACACTAACCACACTACTATCCTTAAGCGGACTTCCACCACTAACAGGTTTCATACCAAAATGATTAATTCTCCAAGAATTAACCAAACAAAACCTAACAATCCCAGCCACCATTATAGCCCTAGCAACATTACTAAGTCTATTCTTTTACCTACGCCTATGTTATGCTACTACCCTAACCCTCACACCCAACCCCATCAACCATTCCTCCTCATGACGAACAAAACTAAATCAATCAAACTTAATTCTAACCCTCACAACATCCACTTCCATCTTCCTCCTTCCATTAACCCCATCAATACTTACACTAATATCATAAGAAATTTAGGTTAAATAGACCAAAAGCCTTCAAAGCTTTAAGCAAGAGTGAAAACCTCCTAATTTCTGCTAAGACTTGCAAGACTCTATCTCACATTTTCTGAATGCAACTCAGACGCTTTAATTAAGCTAAAACCTTCTAGATAAATAGGCCTCGATCCTATAAAATCTTAATTAACAGCTAAGCGTTCAATCCTGCGAACTTTTATCTAGGCTTCTCCCGCCGTTAGGGCGGCGAGGCGGGAGAAGCCCCGGGAGAGCCTTAATCTCCGTCTAAAGATTTGCAATCTTAAGTAATTCTTATACTACGGGACTTGATAAGAAGAGGACTCTAACCTCTCTTTACGGAGCTACAATCCGCCGCTTAAAGCTCAGCCATCTTACCTGTGACAATTAATCGTTGATTATTTTCTACAAATCATAAAGATATCGGCACCCTATATTTAATCTTTGGTGCTTGAGCAGGAATAGTCGGCACTGGACTAAGTCTGCTTATTCGAACAGAACTTAGCCAGCCCGGCTCGCTTATGGGAGATGACCAGATTTATAATGTCGTTGTAACCGCCCATGCCTTCGTAATAATCTTTTTTATAGTCATACCAATCATAATCGGAGGCTTTGGTAACTGATTAGTTCCTTTAATAATTGGCGCCCCCGACATAGCCTTCCCACGCATAAATAACATAAGTTTCTGATTATTACCCCCATCCTTTCTCCTTTTACTAGCTTCTGCCGGAGTCGAAACCGGGGCCGGAACAGGTTGAACCGTCTACCCCCCACTTGCAGGCAACCTTGCCCATGCCGGAGCCTCTGTAGACCTCGCTATCTTTTCACTTCACCTAGCCGGGGTTTCCTCTATCTTAGCATCTATTAATTTTATTACCACCATTATCAACATAAAACCCCCAGCAATCTCCCAATATCAAACACCTTTATTTGTTTGATCAATTCTTGTAACAACCGTCCTCCTTCTGCTTTCATTACCAGTCCTAGCAGCAGGAATTACAATACTTCTCACAGATCGTAATTTAAATACAACCTTCTTTGACCCAGCCGGTGGAGGAGACCCCATCCTCTACCAACATCTATTTTGATTTTTTGGCCATCCAGAAGTCTACATTTTAATTCTACCTGGCTTTGGAATGATTTCCCATGTAGTTGCCTATTATTCAGGCAAAAAAGAACCCTTTGGCTACATAGGAATGGTTTGAGCAATAATAGCAATTGGATTACTTGGTTTTATTGTATGGGCCCATCACATATTTACCGTAGGAATGGATGTAGACACCCGAGCCTATTTCACTTCAGCAACAATAATCATTGCTATCCCAACGGGAGTAAAAGTTTTTAGTTGATTAGCGACCCTCCATGGAGGCTCCATCAAATGAGAAACACCAATATTATGGGCCCTAGGCTTCATTTTCCTATTTACAGTAGGTGGTCTAACAGGCATCGTCCTAGCAAATTCATCCCTCGACATTGTTCTTCACGACACATACTATGTCGTAGCCCATTTCCATTATGTCCTATCAATAGGAGCAGTATTCGCCATTATAGCCGGATTTGTTCACTGATTCCCACTACTTACAGGATTTACACTACATTCCGCTTGAACAAAAGCCCAATTCCTAGTTATATTCATCGGAGTAAACATAACCTTTTTCCCCCAACATTTCCTAGGGCTTGCAGGTATACCACGACGTTACTCAGATTACCCAGACGCATACACTTTATGAAACGTAGTCTCCTCTATTGGATCCTTAATCTCCCTAGTAGCCGTCATCATATTCCTATTTATTATCTGAGAAGCATTTGCCTCAAAACGAGAAATTCTTTACATTGATCTCCCTCATACAAATGTAGAATGACTACATGGCTGCCCTCCACCCTACCATACATACGAAGAACCCGCATTTGTTCAAGTTCAACGACCATCTTACTAACTTTCAAGAAAGGAAGGAATTGAACCCCCATATGTTAGTTTCAAGCCAACCACATAACCGCTCTGTCACTTTCTTGAGATTCTAGTAAAACCATTACATTACCTTGTCAGAGTAAAATTGTGAGCTAATACCTCACGAATCTTAAAAATAATGGCACACCCCTCACAATTAGGATTCCAAGACGCAGCCTCACCAGTAATAGAAGAACTCCTCCATTTTCACGACCATACATTAATAATTGTATTTCTTATTAGCTCCTTAGTTCTTTACATTATTGTAGCAACAGTCTCAACTAAACTCACTAATAAATATATCCTCGACTCCCAAGAAATTGAAATTGTCTGAACCATCGTCCCAGCAGTTATCCTAGTTATAATTGCATTACCCTCTCTACGAATTTTATACCTAATGGATGAAATCAATGATCCCCATATTACCATCAAAGCGCTAGGACATCAATGATACTGAAGCTACGAATACACAGACTACCAAAACCTAGAATTTGACTCTTACATAATCCAAACCGAAGATTTAAACCCTGGACAATTTCGACTCCTAGAAACAGATCACCGAATAGTGGTCCCTATGCAATCCCCTATCCGCGTCCTAGTCACAGCAGAAGATGTACTACACTCCTGAGCAGTACCCGCTCTAGGCGTAAAAATAGACGCAGTCCCAGGACGATTAAATCAAACTTCCTTTATCGTTTCACGACCAGGTGTATACTATGGTCAATGTTCAGAAATCTGCGGGGCCAATCATAGCTTTATGCCAATTGTAGTTGAAGCAGTCCCACTAGAACACTTCGAAAACTGATCTTCATTAATACTAGAAGAAACTTCATTAAGAAGCTAAACCGGGTCCAGCATTAGCCTTTTAAGCTAAAAATTGGTGACTCCCAACCACCCTTAGTGATATGCCCCAATTAAACCCCAACCCTTGATTTTTAATCTTCTTGTTCTCCTGATTGTTTTTCCTCATTATAATACCACAAAAAGTAACCTCCTACTTATTCAACAACAACCCCACACTGAAAAACACCAAAAACCTCAAACCAGAACCCTGAAACTGACCATGAACTTAAGCTTCTTTGATCAATTCCTAAGTCCCTCATTACTAGGAATCCCCCTAATTGTCCTAGCAATTACAATCCCATGAATAATTTTCCCAACCCCATCCAACCGCTGACTTAATAACCGACTAACAACCTTACAAACATGATTCATTAACCGATTTACCTACCAACTGATACAACCTCTAAATATAGGAGGCCATAAATGAGCCACAATCCTTACAACATTAATACTTTTCCTCATTACCATTAATCTTTTAGGGCTTCTCCCCTACACCTTCACCCCAACCACACAACTTTCACTTAATATAGCATTTGCCCTCCCCCTGTGACTTACAACCGTCCTAGTTGGTATAATTAACCAACCAACCATAGCCTTAGGACACCTTCTACCAGAAGGTACTCCAACCCTATTAGTCCCCATTCTGATTATTATCGAAACCATTAGTTTATTTATCCGCCCATTAGCACTTGGTGTACGACTTACAGCTAACCTAACAGCCGGCCACCTATTAATACAACTAATTGCAACCGCAGCCTTCGTACTAATCACAATTATGCCCACAGTAGCTCTACTAACCTCATTAATTTTATTCCTATTAACTATTTTAGAAGTGGCCGTAGCAATAATTCAAGCCTATGTCTTTGTTCTCCTACTAAGCCTATATTTACAAGAGAACGTTTAATAAAATGGCCCATCAAGCACATGCATACCACATAGTTGACCCCAGCCCATGACCATTAACAGGAGCCGTAGCAGCCCTCCTTATAACCTCAGGTCTAGCCATTTGATTCCATTTCCACTCCCTATCTTTACTTTACCTAGGCTTAATTCTACTTTTCCTCACTATAGTCCAATGATGACGAGATATTATTCGAGAAGGAACATTTCAAGGTCACCACACATCACCTGTACAAAAAGGATTACGCTACGGAATAATCTTATTCATTACATCAGAAGTATTCTTCTTCTTAGGGTTTTTCTGAGCCTTCTACCACTCTAGTTTAGCCCCAACTCCTGAACTAGGAGGCTGTTGACCCCCAACAGGTATTTACCCATTAGACCCATTCGAGGTTCCACTCCTTAACACAGCCGTATTATTAGCCTCCGGAGTCACCGTCACCTGAGCACACCACAGCATCATGGAAGGAAACCGGAAGGAAGCTATCCAAGCCCTAACTCTTACCATCCTCCTTGGATTTTACTTCACCATACTTCAAGCCATAGAATATTATGAAGCCCCTTTCACTATTGCCGATGGAATTTATGGAACAACATTCTTTGTTGCCACAGGTTTCCACGGCCTCCATGTAATTATTGGTTCAACCTTCCTATTGGTCTGCCTTCTACGACAAATCCAGTACCATTTCACATCAGAACATCACTTCGGTTTCGAAGCTGCCGCATGATATTGACATTTCGTCGACGTGGTCTGATTGTTCCTTTATGTCTCAATCTATTGATGAGGTTCATAAAACTTTTCTAGTATAACTTAGTACAAATGATTTCCAATCATTTAGTCTTGGTTAGAATCCAAGGAAAAGTAATGAACCTCATCACATTCACTATCGCCCTCACGGCCCTCATTTCCCTTATACTTGCTTTAATCGCATTTTGACTGCCAGTGCTTAACCCAGACAATGAAAAAACATCGCCATACGAATGTGGCTTTGACCCCCTAGGATCGGCACGCCTGCCTTTCTCCTTACGCTTCTTTCTAGTAGCAATCCTCTTCCTACTTTTTGACTTAGAAATTGCCCTCCTTCTCCCCCTCCCATGGGGGGATCAACTTGACTTCCCCCTCATCACCATCCTATGGACAGCCATCATCCTTATCCTACTTACCCTAGGCCTCGTCTACGAATGACTACAAGGGGGACTTGAATGAGCAGAGTAGGTATTTAGTCCAACACTAAGACCATTAATTTCGGCTTAATAAATTATGGTGAAAATCCATAAATACCTTATGTCTCCTATCCATTTTACCTTTACTTCAGCATTTATATTAGGCCTAACCGGGCTCGCCCTAAACCGCTCACATTTATTATCAGCACTAATCTGTCTAGAAGGAATAATATTATCTTTATTTATCGCAATCGCCCTATGATCCTCAACAACAAACTCCTCTTCCTGTTCATTAGCCCCCATGATTTTATTAACATTCTCAGCCTGTGAAGCAAGCTCAGGACTAGCCTTACTAGTAGCCGCAACCCGAACCCACGGCTCTGACCAACTCAAAAACCTTAATCTACTACAATGCTAAAAATTATTATCCCAACAATTATACTATTCCCAATCTCTTGATTAGCACCCAAAAACTGACTATGAACCTCCTCTATTGCCTGCAGCCTACTAATCGCTACAACAGGTTTACTCTGATTTAAATGAAACCTTGAAGTGGGTTGAGAATTCTCCAACTCATACCTAGGAGTAGATCCACTATCCTCCCCCCTGCTCACCCTAACTTGCTGACTCCTCCCCCTAATACTCCTTGCTAGCCAAAATCACCTAAGCAAAGAACCCCAACCACGTCAACGTACATTCATCACACTACTTATCTCACTACAACTCTTCCTAATTGTAGCTTTTAGTGCTACAGAAATAATTATATTTTACATTGCATTCGAAGCCACCCTCATTCCAACACTTATCATCATCACCCGTTGAGGTAATCAGGCTGAACGACTAAATGCTGGCACTTACTTCCTATTCTACACACTCATAGGATCACTTCCTCTCCTCATTGCTCTCCTCACCCTACAAAAAGACCTCGGAACACTTTCTATATTAATCTTACAATACCCCCAAACCCATAATATATTAACATGGGCCAATAAATTTTGATGACTCGCCTGCCTAATCGCATTTCTTGTTAAAATACCCCTCTACGGAGTACACCTTTGACTACCCAAAGCTCATGTCGAGGCCCCCATTGCTGGTTCCATAATCCTAGCCGCAATCCTTCTTAAACTAGGAGGCTATGGCATAATACGAATCATCGTTATGCTTAACCCCCTTACAAAAGAAATAATCTACCCTTTCTTAATTCTAGCCATCTGAGGTATTATCATAACTAGCTCCATTTGCCTACGACAGACAGACCTCAAATCATTAATTGCTTACTCATCAGTGAGCCACATAGGTCTTGTAGCAGCAGCCATCCTAATCCAAACACCATGAAGCTTTGCAGGAGCTACCGCCTTAATAATCGCCCACGGCCTTATTTCCTCAGCTCTTTTTTGCTTAGCCAACACCAACTACGAACGCACCCACAGCCGAACATTACTTTTAACCCGTGGAATACAGATTATTCTACCCTTAATAGGAACTTCATGGTTTCTCATTAATCTCGCAAACCTTGCCTTACCCCCCACCCCTAATCTAATAGGAGAACTTCTAATTATTACTTCCCTATTCAAATGATCCCACTGAACCATTCTTATAACAGGCTTAGGCGTCCTACTAACAGCTTCTTATTCACTTTACATATTTACCATAACACAACGGGGCCCAACACCCCAACACCTACTCTTTATTAACCCCACCCATACACGAGAACACCTCCTTATTTACTTACACCTAATCCCAGCACTCCTACTCATCCTTAAACCAGAACTTATCCTAGGATGGACGACCTGTAATTATAGTTTAAACAAAACATTAGATTGTGGTTCTAAAAATAAAAGTTAAAATCTTTTTAATCACCAAGAGAGGTCCGGGACAAAGAGAACTGCTAATTCTCCAATTCATGGTTCAAATCCATGGCTCACTTGCCTTTGAAAGATTGAAGTTATCTATTGGTCTTAGGAACCAAAAACCCTTGGTGCAATTCCAAGCAAAAGCTTATGAACTCAACAATCTTCAATTCAACACTCCTTCTCATTTTCATCCTACTTATTTATCCCCTTTTATCTTCCACCACCCACCCCAAAGAACTCTCCAACACAAACTGAGCTTCAACACATGTCAAAACTTCCGTAAAAATTTCATTTTTCATCAGTCTTATCCCCCTCTTTATATTCCTAGATCAAGGGCTTGAATCAATCACAACAAACTGAAATTGATTAAATTTAGAAACATTTAACATTAATATTAGTTTTAAATTTGATATATACTCCATCATTTTCACTCCAGTAGCCCTTTACGTTACATGATCCATTCTTGAATTCGCCCTATGATACATACACTCAGACCCCAATCTCAATCGATTCTTCAAATACCTCTTACTATTCCTAATCACAATAATTATTTTAATCACCGCTAACAATCTATTCCAACTATTCATCGGATGAGAAGGCGTTGGTATCATATCATTTCTGCTAATCAGCTGATGATTCAGTCGAGCAGACGCTAACACCGCCGCCCTCCAAGCAGTAATCTATAACCGCGTTGGAGATATTGGATTAATCATTAGCATAGCATGATTAGCCATAAACCTCAACTCATGAGAAACCCAACAACTATTCCTTCTATCACAAAACATAGACCTAACCTTACCCCTACTAGGCCTAGTCCTGGCTGCCGCTGGAAAATCAGCACAATTTGGCCTTCATCCTTGACTTCCATCAGCTATAGAAGGCCCCACCCCAGTTTCCGCCCTACTCCACTCCAGCACAATGGTAGTAGCCGGCATTTTCCTACTAATCCGCCTTCACCCCCTATTTCAAGAAAATCAACTAGTCCTAACAGCTTGCCTCTGCTTAGGAGCACTCACTACACTATTCACAGCCACCTGCGCTCTAACCCAAAACGACATTAAAAAAATTATTGCCTTTTCCACATCAAGTCAACTAGGCTTAATAATGGTCACAATTGGCCTTAACCAACCTCAACTAGCCTTTCTCCATATCTGCACACATGCCTTCTTTAAAGCCATGTTATTCCTCTGTTCTGGCTCTATTATCCACAGCCTAAATGATGAACAAGACATCCGAAAAATGGGAGGTTTACATAAACTTCTACCATTCACTTCATCAACCCTAACAATTGGAAGCTTAGCCTTAACAGGCATGCCTTTCCTATCCGGTTTCTTTTCAAAAGACGCCATTATTGAGGCTATAAATACATCCCATCTAAACGCCTGAGCCCTTACTATAACCCTCCTAGCTACCTCATTCACTGCCATTTACAGTCTCCGCCTAGCCTTTTTCGCTTTAATAAGTTTCCCACGATTCTCACCACTCTCACCAATCAATGAAAATAACCCACTATTAATAAAACCACTCAAACGCTTAGCCTACGGAAGCATCCTAGCCGGCCTCATCATTACTTCAAATATAGCATCAACAAAAACCCAAATCATAACCATATCACCCCTCCTTAAACTATCAGCCCTTCTAGTAACAACCATAGGTCTCCTCTTAGCTCTAGAACTTACTAATCTAACAAAAACACAACTCAAAATTAACCCAAACCTAATAACCCACAACTTTTCTAATATACTAGGCTATTTTCCATCAATCATACATCGTCTAATCCCAAAAATTAACCTACAATGAGCCCAAAACATTTCAACTCATTTAATTGACCTCTCGTGAAACGAAAAAATTGGACCAAAAAGCACAATCATCCAACAAACACCAATAGTTAAAATATCCACACAACCACAACAGGGCTTTATTAAAACTTACATTATAATTTTTTTCCTCACCCTCATACTATCTTCCCTGATAACTCTAATCTAAACCACACGCAAAGTCCCTCAGGATAAACCCCGCGTTAACTCTAACACCACAAACAATGTTAAAAACAATATTCATCCACCTAAAACTAATATATACCCCCCATTAGAATACAACATAGCTACACCACTAAAATCCCCTCGAACCATCTCTAACCCATTAATCTCCTCACCACTAAATCAACTTCAACCCTTCACAAAAGAACTAAAATAAACAAGACCCCCAAAATAACTAATAATATAAAATAATACAGATCAATCCCCTCATGATTCAGGGTATGGTTCGGCAGCCAACGCTGCTGTATAAGCAAAAACAACCAATATGCCACCTAAATAAATCAAAAATAAAACTAGAGACAAAAAGGAACTCCCCAATCCAACCAATAAACCACAACCTACCCCAGCCGAAACCACTAACCCCAGCGCAGCAAAATAAGGAGAAGGATTTGACGCTACTGCTATTAAACCTAAAACAAAACAAATTATTAATACAAATAAAAAATAAGTCATCCATTCCTACCTAGACTTTAACTAAGACCAATAATCTGAAAAACTATCGTTGTTATTCAACTACAAGAACCTAATGACCACAAACATCCGAAAAACACACCCCCTATTCAAAATTATTAACCATGCTCTAATTGACCTTCCAGCCCCCATCAACATCTCCACTTGATGAAACTTTGGCTCACTACTAGGACTTTGCCTTATTATCCAAATCTTAACAGGCCTATTCCTAGCCATACATTACACAGCCGATATCTCAACTGCATTCTCATCAGTAGCCCATATTTGCCGAGACGTTAATTACGGCTGACTCATTCGCAACACCCATGCCAACAGCGCTTCCTTATTTTTCATTTGTATTTACCTCCACATTGCTCGAGGCTTCTACTACGGCTCATACCTATACAAAAAAACATGAAACATCGGAGTAATCCTATTATTCCTATTAATAGCCACCGCCTTCGTAGGTTATGTCCTCCCATGAGGACAAATATCCTTCTGAGGTGCTACAGTTATCACAAACCTCTCCTCTGCCATTCCTTACATTGGAGATACACTAGTACAATGAATCTGAGGGGGTTTCTCAGTAGATAACGCCACTCTTACTCGTTTCTTCGCCTTTCATTTCCTCTTTCCATTTCTAATTGCAGCAATAACACTCATTCACATCTTATTTCTCCACGAAACCGGCTCTAACAACCCCACAGGACTAAACTCAGACATAGACAAAATCCCATTCCACCCATACTACATTTACAAAGATCTCCTAGGGTTCTTCATCTTAATCTCTCTACTCACCCTCCTAGCCCTATTCCTACCAAACATCCTAGGTGATACAGAAAACTTCATCCCCGCAAATCCATTAATTACACCCCCCCACATCAAACCAGAATGATACTTCCTATTCGCCTACGCTATTCTACGCTCCATTCCTAACAAACTAGGTGGAGTCCTCGCCCTCATTTTCTCCATCCTCATTCTTATATTGGCCCCTCTTCTCCACACCTCCAAACAACGAAGTTCTACATTCCGACCCATTACACAACTCCTTTTCTGAACACTCGTAGCAAACACTATTATTTTAACATGAATTGGAGGACAACCAGTTGAACAACCTTTTATTATTATTGGCCAAATCGCTTCAATCACTTACTTCTCATTATTCCTAATCCTCCTACCTATAGCCGGCTGATGAGAAAACAAAATACTTAAACTTTAAAACCAGTTCTGGTAGCCCAGATAATTAAGGCATCGGTCTTGTAAACCGAAGATCGAGGGTGAAAACCCCTCCCAGAACAACGCATTTCAGGAAGAAGAGGGTTGAACTCCCATCCTTGGCTCCCAAAGCCAAGATCTTCATTAGACTACCTCCTGGAAAGCCTAACAATCTGGCTACTCGCAGTTTTTGCGGGTTAGTCAGATTGACATATCTATTATTAGGCCCCATACTATCTAATATCCACATATCATACTATGCTTAATACTCATTAATAGAATTACCCCTATTTCATAACACATTTGCATATCCCCATATTCCTATGTTTAATACTCATTAATAGACTTACCCCTATATCATAACATATATATGTTTAATCCTCATTAATAGATAATCCCCTAATATATCACATCTTACATATTCTTAACGATCATTGATACAGATTCCTCTACCTCATTGCATTCATTCTTTCCTCCTCATATTACTTTATTTTCCCCCTAATTATGCGGGCTGGCGAGAAATAACCAATACCCTCATATATCCCCCTTTGCACGGTTTGTGGTACGGTAATTGAATAATCCCTATTAATTGTTCAAACCCACATTTGGCACCCTTAAAAAGGCATACGTCTCTTAATCGCGTCAGAACTCCTTTTCCTCTAGTTCCCTTAGTTGTCATTTCAAACTCTTAATCGTCTCAAGATTTCTAAGTCCTCCCAGTCTTTTTGGGGGGGGATGAAGCAATCGTTAACCCGCCAGGGTTGAATTGGCTCTATCTTTTAAACCTGTACTATCCTCGACATAATATTTGTATGACCTAACTACTGTATAATTCAATAGGACATTATTTGTCAAGTAAGCTATTTAATCGTCACGGGAGAATAACTGTGCTGTCATAACTGGCAAATTGGGTGATGGTTTATCTGATATTCGTTCAGTAAAGACAGTTCATGGCTCTCGATCATCTGGTGGTTGTCAAAACTTCTTAATTAATGTAGGGAACATTTAATCATATGGTACATATATCTATATTCGGACATAATCATATTATATAGGTGCCCCCCTTGGCTTCGAAAGGAAAAAAAAAAACCAATACATCAATTTTTCGGGAAAAACCCCCCCTCCCCCCAATACACACGGAATCCTCGAAAAACCCCTAAAACGAAGGCCGATCGTATATTTTTTTTCTGGAAGATAAAATGACATGTGGAAAAAATTATCATCATTATATATAGTATCATTATGTTAT